GAAAAGAATCGGTTATATTTTTCATATGATCGCATCTCCTCTTATGGATAGACTAATTTTGTTTCTACGATTCCCTGTTTTTTTTTATTCGTTTTTTTATATTAATTTAAAGTTTATTCTATAATATTTTCATTTCTTACTAATAATTAATATGAAGATAATAAGAATTAGATTCTATCTATTAGAGAATATAGAATATATTTATTAATAAATATATTCTATATTTTTAATTGGTTAGTCAATTGAAAGATTCCCCATAAGAATGATACCTCTTAGAAGTAGATACCAGTTCTTATGTCAATTGCAAACTATCTAGTTGTTTTCAATTCTAAATTAAAAAAGGGGGCGCTCATTGGACTAAATAAAGGGACGGAAGAAGGAGAATCAGTATGTTAATCCGAATGAAGAATAAATTGTAGGAGTTAAATCGGAATAGAATCTAGATATTTATATATCTAAAAGCAATAGCAGCAATCAAAGTCCATGGAAAAAATAATATGTATTTTTCTATTTTTTTTTTTAAGATTAAACAAAAGGATTGGCAAATAAAAGCGCTAATGCTACAACCAGCCCATAAATAGTTAAAGCTTCCATAAAAGCCAGACTAAGTAATAAAGTACCCCTTATTTTGTCCTCTGCTTCCGGTTGTCGCGCAATCCCTTCTACAGCTTGCCCTGCAGCTGTACCTTGACCAACTCCCGGTCCAATAGAAGCAAGCCCGACGGCCAACCCAGCAGCGATAACAGAAGCAGCAGAAATCAGTGGATCCATGATAAGTTTCTCCTATTCCAAATAAAATAAAGAAATAGTTAATAATATAATCCACCAAGAAATTATGACTTAATTATTTCATTCTTCATTTATCTAGTCGAAGTTTAATTCATGAATAATTTTTATGGAATTATCCAAATAACTTCGATATTCATTTTTTTCGTTTTTACCCATGTAGTTTTTTGTGAATACATAGTTCTTTATTTCCATTTTTGATCACAATTCCAAGAGATGGAATGGAAGGACTCTTTTTTTTGAATCCCCACCTAAATTTAGAGTAGTAGCAGGACAAATTTAGATAGATAGTCATCTATAACTAATGAATATCTACTATGACATATACATGTGTTTGTTCGATACCGTAAACCAATTAGTTATACCTTAGATTCAATAGGATTCGAGAATCTTTCTTGGAAACCCCTACAAAACTAAGAGTTGTCTTATAACGATTCGATTATATATACACTTAGTATACACGTAGTTCGACCCCCTCACCCTATTTTTTGTCCTTTCTTTATATTCATTATTATCCCATATAGATCGAATTAATCTAAATCAATTCGAAAGACCAAATTATGGAAATATTCGAATTTAAGTGATCTAAATGTGATTTTATATATAATATAAATATATATTATTTAGCAAAATCAAATAAACTTTGGTCAATCATTAAATGTGAATGAATGAAACGGAAATATTTTGTAGTTCGATATAACATCTTTTTTTTTGAATCACATGTTGTAAACAACTTAGATATCATCCGAAATTTTAGTTCCCAATCTAATATTTCTAATAATAATTAAATAGAATATACTAATCCATTTTGACATCTAATAAGAATTTTAATTAATATACTAATAAAATACTAATAAATAAGGTTAAATATGTTTCTAGTTCTAATTGAATGAACAAAATGGAGTAAAATACAAATGGGTCAAAAAAAGACTATTTTGATAACTAATCAATGATGCCCTTCCATGGATTCACCTATATAAGCTGCAGCTAAGGTAGCAAAAATAAGAGCTTGAATACCGCTTGTAAATAATCCCAGAAACATAACAGGTATAGGAACTACTAAAGGTACTAACGAAACAAGAACAACAACTACTAATTCATCCGCTAATATATTTCCGAAAAGTCGAAAACTAAGTGATAAGGGTTTTGTGAAATCTTCTAAGATGTTAATCGGTAAAAGGATTGGAGTTGGTTGGATGTATTTACCAAAATAAGCCAATCCTTTTTTTGAAATACCCGCATAGAAATAGGCTACTGACGTAAGTAAAGCTAATGCAACAGTAGTATTTATATCATTTGTGGGTGCAGCTAATTCTCCATGAGGTAACTTTATAATTTTCCAAGGCAAAAGAGCCCCTGACCAATTCGAAACAAAAATAAATAGAAACAAAGTTCCAATAAACGGAACCCACGGACCATATTCTTCTCCAATCTGAGTTTTGCTCACGTCTCGGATGAATTCAAGGACATATTCAAAGAAATTCTGACCGGACGTTGGAATAGTTTGAGGATTTCTAACAACTAGAATGGTTGAAATTAATAAGATAGCAATTACAACCCAAGAGGTAATAAGTACTTGAGCATGCACTTGAAAATCCCCTATTTGCCAATAGAAATGTTGACCTACTTCGACAGCAGATATATCATCGAATCTGTTTAATATGTTGATGTAACATAATAGAACATTCATATTGCCCTCTAAAAAAAATATATATAACTTGAAAGGGAATTATTTTGATTCAACCATTTCCTTATTGGACGTTCATTTCCGTTTCTATTTGGAATACCTACTAATCACAAAATATTTATTTTTGCACAATTTTGTAATGCTATAATAACCGATTCCATAAATCTACGACCGCCCAACCAAATCTAAAAATTTATTTATCTTATTATTAATCAAAAATTTTGTATATAGCTAGAACGACCCTCACAAATTGCAAAAACTAATTTGTTAAGAATTAATCGGATTGAAGCTATAGCATCATCATTAGCTGGAATCGGAATATCTGCTAGATCGGGGTCACCATTTGTATCGATTAAACAAATCGTTGGAATTCCCAAAGTGATACATTCTCGAAGAGCCGTATATTCTTCTTGCTGATCAAGGATTATTACAATATCGGGTAACCCCGTCATATATTTTATGCCACCCAGATATGTTTCCAAATGAGATAATTGTCTCTTCAACATAGCGGCATCTCTTTTTGGAAGAGAGTTCAGTTTCCCTGTCTTTTGCTCCGTTCTCAAGTCCCTGAACTTACGAAGTCTCGTTTCTGTAGTATACCAATTCGTTAACATACCTCCGAGCCATTTTTTATTAACATAATGACATCGAGCTCTTATTGCAGCCCGTGTTACTGAATCGGCTGCTTTTTTTTTTGTACCAACAATTAAGAATTGTTTTCCTATGCTTGCTGCATCAAAAACCAAATCACAAGCTTCTGATAAAAAACGAGCAGTTCGAGTAAGATTTGTAATATGAATACCTTTACGCTTTGCCGATATAAAAGGTGCCATTCGAGGATTCCATTTCCGAGTATCATGGCCAAAATGAACTCCAGCTTCCATCATCTCTTCCAAAGTTATGTTCCAATATCTTTTTGTCATTTATCCCCACACGTTTTTTTTTTAAGTGAAAAAAACGAGACCAGGTATCCTGAAATAGCAATAAATAATTGTTCCGATGGAACCTTCTCTTTTATAGACGATTGGCCGTTAATATATAATTCAGGTCATTCATTTTTTTGTATTTATTATACTTTATTACCAAATCAAATGACTGCATTTAAAGGGATGAATGGAATGCTTCCTAAAAGCGCATTCAATCCTATATTTCTAATGTATCACAGAAATTTATTTGAAATGAAAAGAATCCAATAATTTTCTGTGATGGAACAAAAGATTTCGAATTTCTACTTCGAATAATTTTTTTTTTTTCAAGGTCATTTTGTTATATTGCCTTGACCGTGAACGGTGCATTATTCTTTTGAATCCGGTACCAACGGGTATCATTCCCCCTAAAACAACATTCTCTTTAAGACCTTTCAACCAATCAATACGACCCCGAAGAGCGGCTTTTGCTAAAACTCTAGCAGTTTCTTGAAAACTCGCTTCGGATATGAAACTTTGAGTATTTAGAGATGTTTTTGTTATTCCCAATAATAAAGCTCGGTAACAAATTGCTTCTTCCAAGGCACGCCCAGTTCGTTCTGCTCGCAATAATCCAATTAATTCACCAGGTAAAAATACATTAGACATTCCCTCTTCTGAAACCAAGACTTTGGATGTTATTTGACGCACAATAATTTCGATATGTCTATTATGGATGTGTACTCCCTGGGATCGATAAACCTTTTGGATTTTATTAACCAAAGAAATACGACTTTGCGCTATAGTTAGCTCAGCACCAATCAAGAATCCCCAAGGAATGCCGAGAATTCTTGTTATACACTCATTCCAAGCATCAATTCTATTTTCGAGATTCATCGATATTGAATCAATCGAACGTATTTCTAATATCTGTTCTACTTTTGGAAGACCTTGTGTTATATCACCGGATCTCGATTTTTCATATATGAATGTAACTAAAATATCTCCTTGAGAAAGGATTTCTCCATAATGGCCATGAATGGTTGTTCCTGGAGTCGCCAAATATGGGTTAGCCGATCTTATTATTACAGAATCCATTTGAACAGTTATAACTTGACCCGATTTTAGTTTTAGATGTGGTCCATTTTTCATTTTAGCTATACATATATTTTCACAAATAAATTGCCCAAGACTAATTATTGTAAACGTTTTTTCACAATAATAATGATGGAGAAAATACCAATTCAAATGGAATGGATTCAAAACGATATTACTGTCTAGATCGGGTTTAAAAATTTTATCATTTTCGTCCATTAAATAATATTTAATTACTTGAAAAATTTCCGTTATTTTGTCAAGTTGGAAATTTTTCATTATGGATATTTGATTATGAGTTATTAAACGGTAAAGTGAATAAAAATTTCCAACTTGACGGGCTATTCCTAAAGGGCCTAATGAATTATTATTATGAATTGGAATTTTAGGATTTTTTTTTATCCCATTGTGATATTTAACATTGTTGAATGGTCTTATTTGAAAACAATTAGATGATGACAAAATTATCCAAGATCGGCATTCCTTATTTCTATTCAACAACATACGAATAGTTCCGTGATTTTGGC